GACTGACCGTTCTAAGATACCTCCTACTCAGGGAAACCAGCCCCCGTCCCCGCCTTTAGGAGATTGAGCAGGTAAAGTGAACCTGTACCCCGGACGTACTCATGGGCAGCGTGAGGAACCGGGTTTAAAATAAAAAGTTACGATCAGAAGTAAATTGGAAGTCCATGTAGGTGCGGGCCAGACCGGTGTCCATCCCGACCGACCACGGGATGTTGGGCTTCAACTTCCCTTTGGCCTTTAGTATAGAAAAAAGGTGCTTGAATTGAAAGCTTCGTACTACGGACTAACTTAGCAATGAATTTCTCATCCAAGGGGTCAAGCCCTTACATAATAGTCAGTGGGAAATCGGTAGCCTTTTCTTCAACTCTGAAGAAATGAGTAATGCTTCCTGCGAAAGAAGAGGATCACTTGCTTACATACGTTCTTATGCAGCTGGCCCATTAGTGGGTTCAATTCCTGCTTGCCTTTCATTTTTAATTGAAAGAGTAGTCTCGAGCCGCGCTCTTCTGCCATGCGAAGGGAAGATCGGATTGAACGGCTAGCGAACTCCGGCAAGAAAACGACGAAATAGCTCATAGCCCGGGTTACTTCTCTTACTTATTATTTATGGGATCCCCCTTGGCCCCCTTTGGTCTGAAATAGCCGTACGCACTCTGGAGGTAGAGCCCAAGAATCCTATCTTTTTTGTTGAGTGGAAGTAGGAATGGAGTGGCTCATGCCAGACCGGAGAGATCATACTTATCGGCTAGCTCAATCGCAAATCGGGCATCCCCATGATATATTCAGCCAGCTTGTTAGCTCAGCCTCTTGCAGACCCTCGGGACTCGACATTCTTATAGGATTCCATTTCGTCTCCACAAGTTAGCCTGTCTGCCTGCAAGGCCCAATCGAAGCAGATTGTCCCCGACCTTAAGGGTTCCGGATAGCGCCCCTTCACTTGTAGTTTCGCTACTCTAGGACATCAACACCAACTCAGGCTCCAGCCCTAACTTCAGCTTTAGATGAAACTTATAATTAGGCTTCAGCTCCAGCTCTAGCTTAGGCTTCAAGCATAGAATTAGGCACCAGCCTCGGCCTAGGCATCGGCTTCCTTCTTCGTAGTCTTCTTCTTCCCTCGGATTCGGCATAGCCTTCTTCAGATTATTCATCCTTGTCTTCGTCTCTGTCTACCAGATCGGATCCAATAAAAGCTGTTCGTCCCCCTTCTCGACGTTCCCGGAGGGTGGCTCTTCACTTGGTGTTCACTATTCTAGGGTCTTGGCACTAACAATGGCACAGACTTTCACTTCGACTTAGTCCTCAGCTCGTGAATCTGGCTATCTAAATATATCCGGATTCCTTTCTGATGCGCCTTATGTTTCCAAAAGGTAAGACTTTCCCCTTCCTTTCTAGGTACGTGGGTGTTAGCCTGCCGGATATAACTCAATCGATGCGGTTCGTCCCCTTCCTCCAGCCCTTCCAGCGCTTCTGGATGACCCTTCGTACCCGTATTCAGAATTATACCTCCGCGGATCTCCCCTCCTTCTCCGAAAGCTTTACGAATCAGACAGGGCAATTCCTTACTTTCACTTCATAATCTGGTACTTCACCTGGGGTTAGGCTTTTCAACTGGGCCAAGGGGAGAATTAAAACTTTAACTTCGGAAGGAGGAATGGCAAGTAGAGTTCCCACTGCAGCAGTTTCCGAATCAGGGATGTTAAATTACTTTTGTCTCAGAATTAGACCCATTTGTTACCCTTTTTGGAATAGTTGGGGCAGAAATGTAATAAATAATAGGCTGCTCGATCTGCTGTTCCGGCAAGCAGCCCTTTCGCTCGTTCCCTTGGGGCGGGGGCCAACCTGTTCCATATGAGCAGCAGGAGCATAAGCCCCCCGTGTTCGCAAACTCTCATGTAAGGGACCTACTTTCCTTCACACTATACCTTCCGGAGTGCTTATGGAATATCCTGTTGAGTGGGTTTGATGCTAATAAAACAGGAAGGAGCCCAGCAGCTCCCCTTTTTCGGGATAAAGTAACGAAATATGGTAGGAATAGATCTATATATGTATAAAAAAGAAGTGAAAACGAAAGAGTTGGTGTCGCACGTACTGATAACTCTATCCCGCGCTGAAAGCGAGAGGGACGGACGAAACTATGCTTCACCCACTTTAGTCTTTAGTGGTTGAACAGCTGAAAGCTAACTTCAACTTATCTTTCTGATTGACTGCTGTTTCCATGCTTGTTTTTGAGACCGGGGCTGCTATTCTTATATTTGATATTCGAGTTACCCTGTGCGCTAGTTGACTATCCAATATTGGCCGACCGACGGATGGGCTGGCTCCCTTAAGGGCGGAGCTCACCAACTGGGTGGCGTGGAAGGGGGATATTTAGCTATGTGCGGGTAGAGCTGCTCCTGCTCAGTTGCCACTGGATATCCACATTTATCCCCTAGAGCTGCTGTTCATTCCCCCATCGGTTGAGTGTTTTCATTCCCCCGGGCCTTATTGGAAAGTCGGTCGGGGCTTCCCCTCCTTTTTCCGAGGAAACTACCCTTGCCATAGCTACCCCCAGCCAAAAGGCCATAGATAGGCTTTTGGCCCTAAAGCTACGGTTAAGGCCCCAGCCAATTCTGAATCTGAATAAAAAAACAGTTGAACTAGAGTTTTCCCCTACTTGTATGAGTGGGGCTCGCGCTATAAATTTAAGTAATTAATTGGCCAACCGCACCTAAGATGACTGAGAACAGGAACTACCCGATCAAAGAGTCTTCCTTCTGCGCCTGGGCCTTCCCTTAAGATGAGAACAAGAGGGGTGAGCTTCACCTGAAATCATTTCCTAGGATTGAGGTTGATTGGCTTGTTCAAGGCAAGGCTCGACGTAGTTGAGTTGTTATGGGGAATCTCCTATCTAAGATTGAGGCTAAGCTCCTGTTCTGGCTCGGTCTTTAACCCATTTAAGGTTAGCTTTGGTATTTAGCCATTGAGGAGAGAGGGGTATATTAGAATTTTCGGTTTAGTGAGAATAGCTCTAGTCTGAGAGCTTAAGCGAAAAGTTAAGAGTATGGGCGGGCAAGTTTAGGCAAAACTCAATATCACATTAGGAAGTGCAGTAGTTAGCGGGCTCCTTTCACTTTTATGTTGGGACTTCACTCCCATTGATAGCATGGGATATGATCACAAGAGCTGATTCAATCGGGTTCACATCATCGGGTATGATCACTGCTAGCAATCCAGTTAGTTAGGTCTCTCTTATACAGTCTTAGAGAATATCTAATCTGATCAGATAACGGAATTCAATTAAACCCGTTGAACTGTTCTCTTAGAGAAGTTCATATTCATCTATCCCGCTGACTGGCTTATAGATTAGAGGTTGACTCAGGAGCTTCCTAGTATAATGTCTACTAGGATAGATTACTCATATAGCGCGTCTTCCTATAACGAGCTTAAAAAGATCCCAGGTTACTCCTAAAAACAAGGCTTAGGAGGGTTGCTGACTACTAAAGGGTAGCTTGCTTACGCACCTGGGATTTTAGGATTAGCTGGTGACTCTAGAAAGGGTTTAATAAATAGAGGCTGACTTGCTCGCAAAAGGGTACAACGCTGGTAGGCTATATAGGGATTGACGGATACAAAGGTTGGATAAGGTTAGCTTACTCCTCTCCTACTCTAGCATTTGGATACAGAGAACGACTATCCCGCTGGATCTTCTGTTGATGCTTAAAGGCTGGGCTATAGGCGGACTACATAACCTTACGAGTGATTAGCTTAAACTTGGGACTGATAGCCATACTCTAAAAGCTTGCACCAGGTCTCTCACTATACCCCGGGATTCTCTAGCTCTTGCACGCTTACTTTATCCTATGGTCTCTCTCGGGGCAAGGTAAGCTTTCTCTTATTGCACGCCTACCTTTCTTTGTAAGGGGTTTTGGGATGAGGATAATTAGTTTGTAATTAGCACTAAGGCAGTGGAAGCAGAATCCGTTGATGAATGCTTATATATAAAAAAATAAAGTAAAAACTAGGATAAGGTTTTGTAGAATAGGTAGGGCACGGCTCTTCTCTCAAATAATCCTATCATCTATGTCTTCGTCCGAGTGGATTTCCCATGGTATGAAAAGTCGGGAATATCTATATTTACATAAAAGAATTTGTGGACGGATGCCCTTGATCAGGAAGTCGAACATATGCCCGTATAGGTAAAATACCGTCGATCATACTAAAATACAGGACGGACTAGAAGGGACCTAAGCAGTCCTTGATTGGGAGATTTCATCCCTTCAATAGCAGCCCTTGTACTGATTTTAAGCTCTTCACTGGCGCCTTTGTATGTCTCAACTTGACCTCTTATTGCCGGTTATAGGCTTGGTTGTCGGGCCGGCAGTTCAAAAATGTTTCGGATACAGCCCCAACATGTCTTTCGTCTAATCGGGAGAAAAAAGGAAAAAGGCGTTATTGCTGTGCTTCCCTTCCCAGTCACCATTCCGACAGGGAATGAAGCGAGGTAGATCTAAGAAGCTTGAAACTAGGCAGCAAAATAAGGAAGAGTGGCTTACCGCAGGCTTTTCAAAACAAATACTTAAAGAGATATCGGCTAAACGAAAAGGGGATTTGTGCTTTCCTCTTAAAGTAGGGGTTGGACCAAGAAGATAGGTCACAAGTGGCCTTACTCTCTTTGTTTCGGAATGAGGATGGGAAGGCCTTCCACTCCAATAAATGATAGGACAGCTTTTGGTGCCCTACTCTCGCGGAACGGAAGGAAAGCCACAGAATAAAGTTTGCTACTAGAAAGGAAAGAAAGAGAGGGAGACAGAGAAGGGATCCTAACGCATTCCCATAGTGATATTCACCTAGAGACAAGACTATGTCACAAGATAAGACAATAAAATAATACAAAAAAGAAGATAGTCTGATAGATAGGAGAAAGAGAGGAGTCTAGAGCAACTACAGGAAACTATTAGACGTTACGCTCCTACCTATAGATAGGAGGAACTTCCCTGACTCTCTGTCTCTGCATCCTGACCGCTTCTTGCTATGGGACTAACGGGAGTGCCCGCATCTTGCTGTGAACTAGAATCTCCTACTCACATTTTTAGATTCCTCCGTGCTTATCCCCTAATGTGTCGTCCTCCATGAATGTGGCACCTGTCTTGAAGAGGGTGATGAAAAACCATTAAATTAAGGCTCTGCTCTCACCGGAGCCCAGGGGCAACACTTACATAAGCCACTGTCAACCACTGTAATAAGAGCAATGGGATACACGACAACGAGCGAATCTCTTTCCCACCCGAAGCTTTAACTGAACCTCTATACCCGACAGAGGAATGACAGCGGGAATGGACCTTAGCAACCCCCTTCTCCTTCCATTGCAAATACTTAGATAGATGGAAATGGTTCCCTTCCTTGAGCAGGAATGCATGAGTTGTTAATCCGTATATGAGTCCCCTCACTTCCTCATGTAAGTCAATGTTTCCCCCTCTAGGAGGAGAAATATCTTTATCATAACTTCGCAAGCCTACCTGACATTCCCTTCTATCATTCGTTCCTGGATAGCTGTGGTGTTCCAAGAGACATATGGAAGATTTCGAAGCCTGCTCTGTGATGGGAGGTGAGGCTGTTCAAGGAAGTATCCTTGGGGAAGGCCGGGCAGTCAAGCGGGCTTAGGAGAGATTGAGATTCTATTCTTCGGGAAGGGAAGTTGTTACGAAAGGTTCTCAGTCTTTCGACTTCCTCATCCATATGAGGACCGGTTTTTTTTGTTCTGGCTTGTAGCTTGATAAAGGGCGGATGGAAGGATAGCTGGAAATTTAATTCCACTTAGAATTATAAGGAAAAAAGTCTCAGTATCTAATGAACCGAACGCTTCAGCCGTGGAACAAAGTAACTGCTGGACCAATGTGTTTGTGCCAAATCAAAAGGCAATGACAATTGTCTCAGGAGCAATCCCTTTCAGTTCAAATTCCGAGCTTGCACAGGGTATATATATCCCACTTAAGGGAATGGGGGGCAAGAAAGAATAGATTAGAAGCCCCTTGAAGTTTCCTTTATCTATCCTTTATTTGTGAATCCCAAGTGGGAGTCAAATAGGAGAATATGAGAACACTTGAGAGTCTTTCTATTACTTCCTTGCTTACCTGGCTCACTTCGCAACAAAGAGAAGTAGTTTATTTGCTTGCTTAGCTCGAAGATGCCAACTTCGTTCACTTACGTCTCTCGTTTACTTGTTAGCTAGCCCTATTCCTCACCTTTGCTTTGAGGGTATCTAAATATAAAGTGGTGTGCTCGTTAGAGGATGCTTTTTGAGTTAGCTAAGCGACTACCTTAGTTGAAGGTTTGCATTAAAAAAATAAAAGGAGTCTTCAACCCTCTCAATCAATAGAGGCTAGATCGGACTAAGGAGAGAGACGGTTGAGTACGGAAGCGAAAGCGGAGATATAGGCTAGCTAAATGCCCTGTGATAATACTGACATGAGTCAGGATAAATCCGAATGACTAGTGGCCATAACTCATTAAGCAATCTTAACCTTTTTCGCTTAGCCTTTCCTCTTTCTACCGTTACGAGATGCAGTATCCTCTAACGTCTTTGCTTGGAATTCCGGTGTTAAGCCCGCGGCTGAAGCAGAGAACCGCACATCTTCCCTCGAGCAAGGAGAGGGTCTCGGAGCACATAGAGGAGCAGTCCGTTTATAAGGACTTTCTGAGGGATCGCTTTCAGCTGGATCGAGCTCTCATGCTGATCGGAGGAATGCCAATCTCTCTTTCTTTTCTGAGAAAGCACTATTTTTCTCTTTGTTGCAAAGTCGTCTTATGATTCCGAATTCCCTTCTTGAAGGTTGCGTCATCAGAGAAGGTCCTTGTTCTGTTCTGGCAGTCAGAGTGATGGCTCCTCATCCTCGACAGAGCAATGTTAGGTTTCTGAGACAGTTGAAGAAGAACCCCAAGTCTCAGGTGATGTAGATAATAAGTCCAAAGATAGAAGGTGATCCTAATTACATTGAACCAATGGTTATAGTTAGACTTATGGAGAAGGCTATTATGCTTCTTCACTGCCATCCAGATGGATATGCTAAAGCAAAGGGTGCAGGAACATCTGATACAAAGGTAGAGACTATAAGTAAAGAATCGGATAGGGTAAAAAAGGGAGTAATTCCTAGTCAAATAAACAAAAATTAAGAATAAAAGCATGTAGTTGGGAATGCTACTGAGGGCTAATCCAGAGTTAAAAAGGCGATGGCGCTTGCCGTAGAAAGAGATTAGACCGGTTTGGTACTCCAACTACCAATGAAAAAAAGTTTTCAATACAAATCCGTGAGTTGAGTCTAGTCATGCTGCTTCAAAAGAATCCTCTGGGTCTTTTCTTCCTATCTGGTTCTCTGGAACCAACCGGTTAAATCCTATGTTCGTTCATAAGCACACTTAGCCTTTCAATAATATCCAATAAAGAAAGATTTAAAGAAAGTTTTAGACATAATTAACTACACTTACTAGTCGTTGGGCTTTTCCAGCCAGGCAAGCTCGGGAAAATAGGATTCATTACTTAACTCCTTAGAGTGAAGCGCGTTTATAATGTAAGTAAGCAAAGACTCTTTATTACGGTCTCCGGAGAAAGGTCTGAGAAGGATCACCCCTGCGCGGGGACCTAAGCCCGGAATTCCGGAAGATGAAGACTTTATCGATTCCTACATCTTCCCCCCAACCACAGTCGTTAGTAGATATTATGGGCCTTTTAATTCCTTGCTTATGGATGGGAACATGCCTTCTGTTAACCTCCCCTCCGGAACTTATTAAACCAATTAGTCAATCCGCCTTTCCTTTCACTCTGCCTCTTTTTCTGGGTTGGGACTTGCGATTGATTCGCCGAGCGGGAGTGACATGACTTTTGCAGCAAGGGTTCATGGAGAGATTGAGCTTTCCTAAATATAACTATAGAGAGCCAATCTTAAACCTATCTTTCTACTTTCTTGCCTCTAAACCGGGTCGATAAAGCGTTTATCCTAGCTCATCACTGCTTCAGTTAGCTCATCCTATCCTATACCACCAGCCAAGCATAGATAAAAGATATACGCGCTTCTCCTTCATAAAAGAGCGAAAAGGCCATTTATAATTCTGCTTAAGCGGATTAAGAAGGAAATTAAGCCCTTGGCAGAAGGGGTACAGGTAGTACGCGTACTTGGTGGCAGAAGACAGATGAAAAGGAAGGGCCAGATCGAAAGTTCCCCAGGACAAACCTGTTAGGAAATGCCCCAACCCCTGATGAAAGAGCTTTTCCTAGCGGCTTTTCTTAGAGACAGGAGGGGGTGAACCCCAAAGCATTCTCCAAAACCAAGACCGCCGCTCCGAATCGAAAGAGGAGACAGACAAACTATATTCGGAAAGTCTTCCCGGAGAAAGAGAAGAACCTTGTATGTATACTACGATATACGTGCATACTCCAATGCAGCCTTCCAGGCCCGCGAGAATAAGTGATCGGACTAGGATAAGGTTGTTAGGCTGAGGTCAAGTAATTCCTGCTACTTAGTCGGCAGTTTGACCAACTGCCTAAAGGTCGAAATAAATAAATGCAATTGGCCCTGGCTATATGCTTAACACTTAGCAATCGTACAATGCATACTCTCTATCCCGGAAGGAGAAGTCGGTAATCGATAACCTAAGCCGCTACTCTCGCCCTTAATGTACTACTAATCGCTCACTCGCTGACCCAGCTCTGGCACGCTTGCTTCCAGTCGTATGTAGCAGGTTAAGGGTGCTAATAACTCAACCAAACAATAAACTAACAAAGACTATGAAACTATGGCTACACAGCACAAGTACTCAATCATTGAACTAGGCCATAGGGATTCATTCAATGCTTAAAGTGAGAGCTAAGGGTTGAGTTCAACTAGTCAGTATTGGGTTAATAGGGTAGATAGCTTGGATCTTTTTTTATCCTGTTAGGAGAGGGTGAATGCACATAGATAGGATGCACGCTCAGAGTGTACTGCCGTCCGAGGAAAAGATGCGATACAAAAGAGAATTCAAGGTGTACTGGAAGCAAAGACTGCTAGGCGAACAAAGAAATGAATTGACGAGATCCCAAAGGAACCATCTGACTTAATTCCAACCATTTGTCTAACCGTTGGAAATAGGCAAGCTAGCTCTTCTTCGCTATCTGAACTAGCGCCCTCTTCTCTCATCAATTCATAAATATTATCTTTCGATTCCCTACTCTAGACCTTCTGAAAAGAAGAAAGAACGTATGTAACAAAGTGAGCCGGACCCCTCCTAGTCTATGCCTAGGCTTCCAGAAAGGAATGAGAATCCATACCATATCCCGATACGCGCAGACCGCCCACCCTATGATTCCAATTGAGGCTCTGCAAGACCTGACCTTTTTGGTTTCACTGCCATTACTCACGATTTGATGGCACCGCTTCCCTCTATAGAACATATTTTAGCTATCTTGTGCAATCATAAAATCTGCCTATTTTCGAGCATTATCGACTCGCTATTCCTCGTCTTTCAATGTGCAAATATCAATGTACGACGAGGTCTACCACCTCTTGTCCTAACACTAGTTCATCTCGGTATGATGATGGGTAGTCACAACAGCAAACGAAGAATGAAGCCTTTTTAGACTAAAAGCCCACTGAGAAAGAGGTATTGTCATCAAGCTAGTCTTTCACACCTATGAAGTTGTCTTGAATGAGTCCTCCTTTGGCCGGTTCAAGTGCTTTCCTTTTTTTTAATAATAGGCAGGCGCAGGAAAATCTCAGTCGCATTCACCGGGCGCATACCTTATCTTAGGTCTCGAGCTTCAATTGGCTTCAAACCCGCCTTCTTTTCTCGCGTGGCCCTCCGGCAAAAAGAAAAGAAGCTTCAATCTGTCCAATTTCGCCCGACCCGAGAAGGAGTGCCGGTTTTGGATTCTTTTTTTGCCCGCGCGTAGTTCCTTCCTGCCCATGCATTCCTTCTGTCTGGGTATAGGGTTTGGGGGGAAGAAATGGGATTGGAAGGGAGTGCTCTTTATATCATTGATTAGTGCCAC